TCCAGGCCTCAATATCGATTTTCTTTTTAAGACAAAAATGGAGAATTTTCCAATCAAAATATTTTCGATCCAGATTTTTTTCCATATACATAATATCACTTTTTCCTAAATAATTTTTGATAGGGATATCCCCTAGTATATCAAAAAATTTGCCCTTATGTTTATGTGTGTTGTAATTATAAAAACTCTCTCGATTCTTATTTACTTGGAATGGTGATCCATAAATATATGGGTCCCTCTTATTTTCATAATTAATAGATCTATAAGATAAAAGATTATATCTATAGTATTTTTGAAAATTCTCATTTTGATTTGGTAATGAATATACTTCGTAATCGTTTTGTTTTTTGTAATGAATTAATAGGTCTTTTTCATATGAATTCTCTTTGTTTAAATCTTTATTTTGAATTGTACGACATTTATTGATTCTATTTTTCCATTTTGCTGCTATTAATCTAGACCATTTAATCTGAGATAAATGGTATTGATAATGACCTCTTAACCAGTTTTTCCATTGATTTATTCCAGAATTCCGAAGTTTCTTATGTCTTAATTCATAATGAATTATTCCTTGTTTTCCAAAATCATTTTTTATTGAAGTCTTAAGAAAAAAAGACGTTCCGTGATATTGAAGAATAGATCTTAACTTATACAAGTTAAGAACTTGTGTTTGTGATATTTTGTAAAATACATATGCTTGTGACAAGGAGGATAAGTCAAAAAAATTCTGTGAATTCTTATTACTAATATTATAAAGTGACTTTTTTATAGTCGAAATAAAATGAATTTTATTTTGATTTGTTTTATTAATTCTTTTTTTATTTTTTTTATTATTGTAAATGGATTTATCAATCATTTTTTTTGTTGATTCAACAAAAAGTTGTATATTAATTCTGGGAATATTAATAATAGATAGAAGGATATCTGCGTATATCCTTTCAGTGAAAAATTTTATAAAATAATGTAATTTACGGATTAATCGAGTATTTCTTCTTTTTAATATTTGCCAATTTGGTGATTCGAATCTTTTAGCATTATAACTTGTTTTATTAGGACTATCATTTATTTCTGGAGTCACTTTTTTTTTATTTTTTGTAATTCTTTTTATTTGATTTCTGATTGTGCTTGTTCTATCAGTCAGATGATTCATTTTTTTTTCTGTCAGTAAAAAATTTGTCCAATATGTAGATTGAATTCGACTAAAGGATTTATGAATTATATGATTGCGGGTTATAGAATCTTTTTCTTTTTTTTTTTTAGTTTCGCTTGATTTATATATTTCTCTCAATCTAAATAATAGAATTGGATTTACTTTTGAGAGTTCTTTTTTTATTTTTTTTAAAAACGGAATGCCCTTGATAATCCATTTTTTTGTTTTTTTTGAGATATTTAGAAATTTTGTTCTTTCTTTTAAAACTTTTAGAAATATAAAATACTTTTTTTTCAATTTTCCAATTTTTTTTTCGAGTTTCTTAAAAATGGGTTCAAAAAAGGAAGGCCGTTTTTGGGGAGAACCAAAAGGAAGTTCAGCTTCCATTCCCCAAACCGTTAAAAAAAAAAAATCATCTTTTTGTCCTTTCTTTTTGATTCGATCTATATGAGAGGACCGTGGCTTAGATCTGTGCCAGGGTTTCAGACAGAAAGGAAATAGCATCTTTATTTGAATACCGTCTATTAACCAATTTTTCGGAAATTCTGTTTCTGATAATTGAACACCATTATAGGTGCATTTAACATGCATTTCTTTATTCCATTCATTTAAATCCTCAGACCACTCAGGAAATTGTAATAATAGCATACGGCCAATATTTTTAGCTATTATCAATGACGGTAATATAATATATTTTCTAAGAATCGATTGAGTTATTAACATGGAACCTCTTATTACTTGAGCAAATGGAATGGTATCCCAGGCTTCTGCTACTTCTATCCGCGCTTTCTCTTTTCTTTTGTTCTCTTCTTTTTTGTCCTTTTCCTTTTTTTCCCTTTCTTTTATTTCTTCTTCTGTATAATCTGAAATTTTGAATTCTGCTCCCTTTCCTATACAATTTCTAAAAATGAGTTTTATCAGTTCGGAGATATCAAAAAAAAAAGGGTGTGATTTGTCTATTCTGTCCAAAAAAAGCGGAGAATGTGCATTTGCTTGAAAAAGTTCCCAAATAACTGTTTTACATCTTTGGGCTCGCATTGAACCTTTGATTATGTCTCGACGAAAATCAGATTGTTGCGAATATCGTATCAAAGCTACTTCGTCTCTTTTATTAGAATTATTAGTATCCTTATTATTAGGATCGGTATTTCCCCGGTTATCAGTAAAAATCACTACACGTTTGGCTTTTCTTGAACGAATCTGATAATCTATTGGTACTTCTTCTTCACTTTCTCCTTCCTGTTGTTCTAATTCGTTGATTAATTTGTATGACCATCGAGGGACTTTTTTACTGATTTCTTTTTTTTTTTTAGATTTTTTTTTTTTTTTTTGATCATTAATATCAGATTT